TCATAGAGTTCAACTCCCGTTCTCAACCCATGAACAATATGAGTCCGAAGCTTCCTTCGTAACTCCAGGAACTTCTTCGTAGTGGCTCCGTTCCATGCCTCATTTCATAGGGAACCTCAATGTGGCTCTATTTCATTATATTCCATCTATATCTATATCCCAATTCCATTCATTTCATATCCCTTTTGTGTCATTGACATAAGAGATGTCATTTATAGTATATCTGTTTCTATCTATATAGATATGGAAAGTTAAGGAATCATCATATAATAATCGATAAATTGCAATAGAAAAGAAAAAGGGGAGGTTTGTGATGATTTTGAAATCTTTTCTACTAGGTAATCCATTATCCTTATGCATGAAGATAATAAATTCGGTCGTTGTGGTCGGGCTCTATTATGGATTTCTGACCACATTCTCCATAGGGCCCTCTTATCTCTTCCTTCTCCGAGCTCGGGTTATGGAAGAAGGAACCGAGAAGGAGGTATCAGCAACAACTGGTTTTATTGCGGGACAGCTCATGATGTTCATATCGATCTATTATGCGCCTCTGCATCTAGCATTGGGTAGACCTCATACAATAACTGTCCTAGTTCTACCGTATCTTTTGTTTCATTTCTTCTGGAACAATCATAAAAACTTTTTTGATTATGGATCTACTACCAGAAATTCAATGCGTAATCTCAGCATTCAATGTGTATTCCTGAATAATCTAATTTTTCAATTATTCAACCATTTCATTTTACCAAGTTCCACGTTAGCCAGATTAGTCAACATTTATATGTTTCGATGCAACAACAAGATTTTCTTTTTAACAAGTAGTTTTGTTGGTTGGTTAATTGGTCACATTTTATTCATGAAATGGGTTGGATTGGTATTATTCTGGATACGGCAAAATCATTCTATTCGATCTAATAAGTATCTTGTGTCAGAATTGAGAAATTCTATGGCTCGAATCTTTAGTATTCTCTTATTTATCACCTGTGTTTACTATTTAGGCAGAATGCCGTCGCCTATTGTCACTAAGAAACTGAAAGAGAAAGAAACCTCAGAAACGGAAGAAAGCGATGTAGAAACAACTTACGAAATGAAGGAGACTAAACAGGAACAAGAGGGATCCACCGAAGAAAACCTTTGTTCGGAAGAAAAGGAGGATCTGGACAAAATAAGGGTTGAAAAAACTTTTGTCTCTTTTCTTTTCGATTATAAACGATGGAATCGTCCATTACGATATATAAAAAATCCTAAATTAGAAAATGCTTTACGCAATGAAATGTCACAATTTTTTTTTTTTACATGTACAAGTGATGGGAAACAAACAATATCCTTTACATATCCACCCAGTTTACGAAGATTCTGATCTGGAGACCCATCAAGAAAATTGGGAATTGGGAAGACTGAAAGAAGAGAAAAAGAAAAGAATAAATATAAATAAAAAGATTGATACATAAGAAAAATACAAGAATAAATAAGATGAGATTCGCCCACCTCCCGTATATTTTATCCCTTCGCCCATAAAGAAACTTGCAACACCAATCCCATTTAGAATTCCATCAATTATATATTTATCAAAAAACTGAGTTATCTCGGCTAAACCTCTTATACTCATGGTGAAAATCCCAGTATAAAAAATATCTATATAACCACGATTATATGACCAATTGTATATCATACCTTTTATTTTGTCCAGAATAATTCTTTTAGGACCTCTTTTGAAAAAGAAATTAATTAAGCCCAAATTTTTGAAAGATGAATAAATAGATCCATAAAAAAGAGATGCTATCAATAGTCCAAAAAGAGCTATACTTACTGAAAAAAAAGCATTTGAAAAAAATCCATACCAATCCTCAGAAGAATTCAATTTCTGATGAAAAAGGGTTGTCGATGGAGTTAACCATTTCGATAATAGATCCAAATCTATTGCTCCTCCGTTAAAAGAAATTCCTATTGATCCAATGAACAAAGTTAATAGTACTAAGACAAGGAGAGGAAATAACATAGTATTGCTCGATTCGTGAGGATACATATAAGTGTATCTATTTCTAAAGTAAGTACTAAAGTCTCGTATCTTACTTCTTACATTCTTGTCAATCTTAGATATATTTTTTAAAAAAAAGAAATTACTATTGACTTTCTTAAGTGTCCCTTTTCCCCATAGAGATATTGAATAAAACGAGCTCTTTTTTGTACTACTAAGACTATAATCTTGAAAATTAATGCGCAAAAACCCATCAAAGGTAAGTAAGTACATCCTAAACATATAAAATGCGGTTAATCCTGTTGTGAACCAAGCTATTAGTGCGAAAATTGGTGAGTACAACCAACTATCGTGAAGAATTTCATCTTTGGACCAAAAACAAGCAAGAGGCGGAATACCACAAAGAGAAAGTGTACCTAAAAAAAAAGTAATTTTTGTAATTGGAACATATTTTGTTAAACCTCCCATAAGAACCATATTCTGACTTTTCTCTGGTGAATATCCAACAATAGGTTCCATTGAATGAATAATGGATCCGGATCCCAAAAACAATAAAGCTTTAGAATAGGCATGGGTGATCAAATGAAATAAAGCAGCTCGATAAGAACCTATACCTAGAGCTAACATAATATAACCCAATTGAGACATTGTAGAATAAGCTAAACTTCTTTTAATGTCTCTTTGGGCAAGAGCTAAAGTAGCTCCTAAAAGTACTGTTATTATACCTACTAAACAAATGAGATTCATTATGTAAGGTATAACTATGAAAAGAGGAAGAAGCCGAGCTACAAGAAAAATCCCTGCTGCTACCATAGTAGCAGCGTGTATAAGAGCCGAAATAGGAGTGGGGCCTTCCATGGCATCAGGTAACCATACGTGAAGGGGGAATTGTGCGGATTTAGCAACTGCACCGACAAATAATAAAAAGGCACATAAAGTAGCAAATAAAGAATTGACCCCATTATTATGGATCAAGGTATTCACTATTTGGAACAAATCCCGAAATTCGAAACTACCAGTTATCCAATAAAATCCTAAAGTCCCTAATAATAAACCAAAATCTCCTATACGATTAGTTACAAAAGCTTTTTGACAAGCACTTGCTGCAACGGGTCGTGTGAACCAAAAACCTATCAATAAATACGAACACATTCCCACTAGTTCCCAAAAAATATAAATTTGTATCAAATTGGAACTAGTAACTAATCCCAACATTGAAGCATTGGAAAAACTCATATGAGCAAAAAATCGCAAATATCCTTGGTCGTGAGACATATAATTGTCACTATAAATAAAAACCAGGATTCCAACAGTAGTAATTAGTATTGACATAATAGAAGTAAGTGGATCGATCAAGTGTCCGAACTCTAATAAAAAATCATTATTGATGGTCCAAGACCATAGATATTGATAGGTCAAACTTCCATTTATTTGCTGAATAGACAGATTGGCCGAAAACCATATAGCTATACTTAGTAGTAAAACACTTAGGAAAGCCCACATACGACGAAGATCTTTTGTTGCTGTCGGAATAAGTAGAAGTCCAAATCCTATTGACATAGTAACTGGGAGCGGAAAAAGGGGTATTATCCATGCATATTTATATGTATATTCCATAAGAAACTAAATTTTTCTTTTTTCTTCTAATTGTTTCCAATTCACCAATTCTGATCTCTTTTGAAAAGAACAAAAAAATAAGAAAAATATCAAATACAAAAATACAAACATTGGAATTAAGACTTTTTGTTTTATTAAATATTTTAAATAAAAGTTGCAATAGGTTGGTCATATATCAAATAATATGATCAAATATTTAGTCAAGTTTATTACTTAGTTATTAATTAACTTAAAACTATAGAAAAGAAAGATATTTTTGAAATAATATGACATCATATGAGATTTTGAATAATTGGATTTTCCCTTTACATTATATTCTAATTATGTAAAATTATGTAATTTATAGAATTTATAGACATATTATATATTTCTAGATTTAAGATAGATTTCTTAGAAAGTTCAGTTACAGATTTATTGAACTCTTTCTATTTATATATTTTATATTTATTTATACTATATAACTATATACTTTATAACTTTTTAGTTTACTTTTACTATTTAGATAAATTAGATAAATAGACTATTCTTAATATTAAATATGAATATTCGCAATATTGTATATATGATTATATTACTCTAATATTTTAATATTTTAATATATATTCTATATTAAATACTATGAATATAGAATATAGTTATAGTATAATAATGTATAATAATAAATCCTAGTATAATAATCTATAATATAGTAAAATTACATTACTTTTTTTGTATATTCTTTTTGTATATATTCTTTATATAAAACAATAACAATAAATATAAAATACCTATGTAATTATTACATTATGCAAATATAAGAATGAAGATAGAAAGTTGAAATTTATAGAATTAAGTATAGATAATGACTAAGAAAAAGTAATTTATTTTGAACAATATATGTCTTTCACATACAACGATAAAAAGGAGTCACCTACCTTTTGAATGGCAGTTCCAAAAAAACGTACTTCTATGTCAAAAAAACATATTCGTAGAAATCTTTGGAAAAAAAAAGGATCTTTAGAGGCAGTAAAAGCTTTTTCTTTAGCTAAATCTATTTCCACCGGACAGTCAAAAAGTTTTTTTGTGCGACAAAAAAAAGTCTTGGAAAAATCTTAATTGACATGTTTCAAAGAACTTCCAAATTTCCATTTTTGAATTGGAAGACAAACGATTCAATTTTACTAATGTATTGTATTTGTATTTCACTTCTCCTTATTAGTTAGAGCTAGGTAATATGAAAAATCAGCATCTTTCTTTCTACTTGATTCAAAGTACTCAGTATTGTGTATTTTCTTTTTTTTATCATTTTTTTTTTCTTTTTTATAGTCTTTCTATATTTCTATTATATTTATATTCTATTTATCAAAATTTATATTGATTTATATTGAATTCGTGAGATGGTTTTTTCTTTCTTATGAATTGTGCTTTTCTATTTTGAAAAGCACAATTCATAAGAAAGAAAAATCTGAATATTTCATTTTACTTTATACTAAAGTGTTGGGTCTCAAATGGGTCTCAAAATCGTTAGAAAAAAATTATGAATTTTATACCCCGACTGAGAACGAAGCTTTTGAGTTCTGGCTGTTCTGGACAAACAAGAGCTAGGTTTCTAGTACGGAAAAGTTAATTATTAAAACTGAACTTACGAAGATGAAGATACTAATTAAGTATTATTGATATTGAACATTTTCATATGAATGGAAATGCATCTTTATTCATAGTTTCTTAAACTATATTGAATCATAGACAATTCAACATGAATTTCCTATTATTATTCAATTATTTCATATTTAGGGTAAGCCGCCATGGTGAAATTGGTAGACACGCTGCTCTTAGGAAGCAGTGCTAGAGCATCTCGGTTCGAGTCCGAGTGGCGGCATATATAATTATTAATAATATAGACACAATAGATCTAATAGAATAGAAGATATTTAAGATCTTCTATCTTAGATTTTATTTTTTTATTTAAACCTCTCCCCGATTTCCATTTTTTAAAAGGGACTCTTATTTATGATATTTGCGACCTTAGAACATATATTAACTCATATTTCCTTTTCGATCATCTCAATTGTGATTCTAATTCATTTGATGAACTTATTAGTCGACGAAATCGAAGGATTACGTAATTCGTCAGAAAAAGGGATGATAGCTACTTTTTTCTCTATAACAGGGTTTTTAGTTATTCGTTGGATTTCTTCGGAACATTTTCCCTTAAGTAATTTATACGAATCATTAATCTTCCTTTCATGGAGTTTATCCATTATTCATATGATTCCATATCTTGGCAATCATAAAAATGATTTAAGTGCAATAACTGCACCAAGTGCCATTTTTACCCAAGGTTTCGCCACGTCAGGTCTTTCAAATGAAATGCATCAACCCGCAATATTAGTACCTGCTCTACAATCTCAGTGGTTAATGATGCATGTTAGTATGATGCTATTGAGCTATGCAGCTCTTTTATGCGGATCATTATTATCAATTGCTCTTATAGTTATTACATTTCAAAAAAAAATCGATTTTTTCAATAATTTTTTAAGTTTAAGGAAGTCGTTTTTCTTTGGTAATATGGAATATTTGAACGAAAAAGGAAGTGTATTAAAAAATACTTTTTTCCTCTCATTTCAAAATTTTTACAAATATCAATTAATTCAGCGTTTAGATTATTGGAGTTATCGTGTCATTAGTTTAGGGTTTACCTTTTTAACCATAGGCATTCTTTCTGGAGCAGTATGGGCTAATGAAGCATGGGGCTCTTATTGGAATTGGGACCCTAAGGAAACTTGGGCATTTATTACTTGGACCATATTTGCAATTTATTTACATACTAGAACAAATTCAAAATTGCAAGATCAAGGCACGAATTCGGCATTTGTAGCTTCTATAGGATTTCTCCTAATTTGGATATGCTATTTTGGGATTAATCTATTAGGAATCGGGTTCCATAGTTATGGTTCATTCCAATTGATATCTAATTGAATAAAATAAACTACATGAAGAATACATAAAAAAATCGTCTGATACACAATGAATTTTTGTGCGAGTTTTTGAGAACCTTTTGAATAATTCCTCTATTTAAACGGTTCTCAAAAACTTTAGATGCATCTCATTACAATTCTAATTCACCTTTCCCTTTTTTTCATTGTACAACGAAGAATTGTGAAAATATGAAAGTCAAAGAATTCTAAGACTTTCTTTTCAATTAATGAATCTTATTTCATTTATTATTGAATCTAAAAAAAGAATTAGTATCTATAAAAATAATTAGATACTAGAACTTGTACCTTGTCAACCGATAACGGGAGAACGAAATCAGGATAAATACCAATTCCTATTACAGGTAAAAAGATACAGATCGAAACAAAGAGTTCTCGTGGTCCAGAATCAAAAAAATTCGAGTTTGGAATATTGAATAGCTTGTATCCATAGAAAATCTGACGTAACATAGATAATAAAAAAATAGGAGTTATTATCATTCCAATTGCCATTACAAAAGTAATGAACATTTTTGGCATGAAAAGATATTTTGGGCTGGTAATTATTCCAAAAAAGACTAATAATTCTGCAACAAAACCACTCATTCCTGGCAATGCAAGAGAAGCCATCGAGAAACTACTAAACATGGTAAATATTTTTGGCATTGGGATAGATATCCCCCCCATCTCTTCGAGATAAACAAAACGTATTCTATCACAACTTGTTCCTGCTAAGAAAAAAAGTGCAGCACCAATCAATCCATGAGATATTATTTGTAAAATGGCTCCATTAAGTCCCATGCCAGTTATAGAACCAATCCCTATAATTATGAAACCCATGTGAGATACGGAAGAATAGGCAATACGTTTTTTTAAATTGCGTTGACCGAGAGAGGTTGAAGCTGCATAAATGATTTGTATTATTCCTACTATAACCAACCAGGGAGATAATCTAGAATGAGCGTGAGCTAATAATTCCATATTGATCCGAATCAATCCATATGCTCCCATCTTTAATAAGATTCCAGCTAAAAGCATACATGTACTGTAATGTGCTTCCCCGTGGGTATCTGGTAACCATGTATGTAGGGGTATCATCGGCGATTTGACAGCATAAGCAATAAGAAAACCAAAATAGAGTATTATTTCCAATGCTGCGGGATACGATTGATTAGCTAATTTTTCTAAATCTAATGTTGGTTCATTGGAACCATATAAACCCATACCTAGAACTCCTATTAAGAGAAAAATGGAACCTCCGGCAGTGCACAAAATAAACTTTGTAGCCGAGTACAGGCGTTTTTTTCCTCCCCACATGGATAAAAGTAAGTAAACAGGAATTAATTCTAATTCCCACATGATGAAAAAAAGTAAAAGGTCTCGAGAAGAAAATGATCCTATTTGGCCACTATACATTGCTAACATCAAGAAATAGAAAAATCGCGGATTTCGAGTAACTGGCCAAGCTGCTAAAGTAGCTAAAGTAGTGATAAATCCTGTCAGTAAAACGGGTCCTATGGAAAGTCCATCGGTTCCCAGTCTCCAGTGAAAATCAAAAAGATTGATCCATTTAGAATCCTCCTTCAATTGGGTTAATGGATCGTCCAATTGAAAATGATAACAAAATACATAGGTCATTAGAAGGAGCTCTATTATACATATACATAGAGTATACCACCTATACGCCTTATTTCCCCTATGAGGGAAAAATACAATTGAAGAACCCGCGAATATGGGCAAAACAAGAAGTATTGTTAACCAAGGAAAATAACTCGTGATAAAGACAAGATAAAATTAGACCAGAAAACCCCGTGCTCGGGAGAAGAATAATATATTTTCTTTTCTCGAGTACGGGCTTTTGTCGGTAAAGAGGAATCAAATGATTCAAGTGGAGTTTTTTGTCACATATCAATAAGAAAGACCCATGCTGCGAGTTGTTTCATGCCATAAATAAACACGGACACTCAAAAAATCCGTTGGACAAGCGGATTCACATCTTTTACAACCTACACAATCTTCGGTTCTTGGCGCAGAAGCAATTTGCTTAGCTTTACATCCGTCCCAAGGTATCATTTCCAATACATCCGTGGGGCAAGCTCGAACACATTGGGTACATCCTATACATGTATCATAAATCTTTACTGAATGTGACATTGGGTCTAGAAATTCCAGTTTTGAGCACAAAAGATTTTCGATCTGGTAAAATAAAATAAGAAAATGAAAGAAATCATATATTTTCTATTGTAGACACCAGACGAATCAATGATTTATCAAAATTTGAAGAATCAATAGATTTTCTAATCTGTTTATGAGAAAGGCCAAGATACTTTGATTTCCATTTCAATAACCATGAAATATGAGTTTACGAATTCAATTCATGTTAAATTTATTATCTTTCTATATATTCATATACCATATACATATAACATATACATATAAAAATATACATAGAAAAAGATTCTAGTATACAGAATATAGAAATCTAATTAAGGTGATATATTATATATCAGATGAATACATTTGTTATTTAGGTTAGTGATAGAATAGGTTAGTAACTATAAATCATAAATCTATATGAAAAAAGAGAAGAAAGAAAAGAAAAAATAAAATAAGAATAATAGAATATTCTATTCTATTGAATTCTAATTCTATTAGATTCTATATTAGAATATTCTAAAAGTCTTATGTTTTGATTTATATGTGAAAATAGAATAATTATGACTAATTATTCAGCAAATTCGATTGATTGATACGAGTTGATTTTCTGTTACGATGGATCGACGAAACAATAGCTAGTCCAATAGCTGCTTCAGCAGCTGCAATGGCTATAACAAAGATTGAGAAAATTTCTCCTTTTAATTGCCGACTATCAAATATATCGGAAAATGCGACGAGATTTATATTCACCGAATTCAGTATAAGCTCAAGACACATAAGTGCTCTAACCATGCTTCGGCTTGTGATCAGTCCATAGATACCGATAGAAAATAAATAAACACTTATAAAAAGTATATGCTCTAACATCATTGATAAATTCCTCATCTATCTCGATTCATTTCAATATGAACGAACAAAAATGAAACCAATTCAGTTGACTAGAATAGAAGAATTACAGAACAAAAGAAGATATTCACAGTAGATTTAAATAAAATAGATTAAATTTTCATTCTTTAATGAAAAAAAAAGAAGTTCTTATTATATTAGATTATTGACGAGCCATAGTAATTGCACCTATCAAAGAAACTAAAAGAATTATAGAAATGAGTTCAAAAGGAAGATAAAAATCTTTGGATAAATGAATCCCAATTTTTTGAACGTCACTTATTAAGTCCTGTTCTATAATCTGATTTGATCTTGTAGTCCGAAAAATTCCGGACCATGACGTATTTGGGATAGTAGTCATTAATGAAAAAAAAATACTTGTACAAACCAGTGAAGTGATCCTATCTCCAATGGTCCACAAATAGGAATCATTGGAATATTCTGAACCGTTCATGAACATCACAGCAAATATAATTAATACATTTATGGCTCCCACATAAATAAGGAACTGCGCGGCAGCTACAAAATAGGAATTTAATGAAATATAGAATAAGGATATACAAACAAGAACCAATCCCAATGAAAAGGCAGAATCGATGGGATTGGTAAGTAATACTACTCCCAGACCTCCTAATATAAGAACTGATCCCAGAAATACTACAAGAATATCATGTATTGGCCCAGGTAAATCCATTATGAAATAAAAGATAAATAAATTAGTCGAAATATTTCATGACCTTACTAAGGGTCCAGGAAAGGAACTATTTTTTTATATGATACCTTCCTAATTGAATGAAAAAAAAATGAATATCATTAGATAGATAAAAGAAAGTTATTTGGCTAATCCTACTTACTTTTTACTTTATTCCAAGCCAAATCTTAGTAATTGGTAATCGTTCTTGAATCAAGCAAGGTTTTTTTTTATTTTTTCATTTGATTTTTTGAATCCATAACTGTTTGAATTGTGTAATCTCCAATTATTGACATTGGTAACCGACCTAAAGAAATTTGATTATAATTTAATTCGTGACGATCATAAGTGGAAAGCTCATATTCTTCAGTCATCGATAAACAGTTTGTTGGACAATACTCGACACAGTTACCGCAAAATATACAGACACCAAAATCAATACTATAATGAAGCAATTGTTTTTTCTTAATATCTTTTTCAAATTTCCAATCAACAATGGGAAGGTCTATTGGACATACGCGAACACATACTTCACAAGCAATACATTTATCAAATTCAAAGTGGATTCGACCACGAAAACGCTCTGATGTGATTGATTTTTCATAAGGATATTGAATAGTTACAGGTAAACGATTTGTATGGGATAAGGTAATTATGAAACTTTGTCCGATGTACCTTGCGGCTCGTATTGTTTGTTTGCCATAATTCATGAACCCAGTAACCATAGGTAACATATTTTAGATATCCAATGAATAAAATTTATGTTTCTTTCTCTTGGTTTAGATAAGTTATGAATATAGAATATTCATTATTGTTTTCTCTTAATTTCTTATTTTTATTTATATATTTATAGTTTATAGTGAAACAAGTTGAAAAGAAGTTGTCAATAATAGATTACCTAGAGAAATAGGTAAAAGAAATTTCCATCCAAGATTTAATAATTGATCCATTCTCATCCTAGGTAAAGTCCATCTTGTTGTGATAGGAATGAACAGAAACAAATAAGCTTTAGCTAATGTAATAAAGATACTAATTGCTATTACAAAGACTCTAAACATTTTAGTTATTCCAAAAAGTTCAGTAAGAGATATGTACGGAATAGAAAAATTCCACCCACCTAAGTAAAGAACTGTTACAAATAATGAAGAAACTAATAGATTTAGGTAAGAAGCAAGATAAAAGAACCCGTATTTTATACCTGAATATTCGGTTTGATAACCTGCTACTAATTCCTCCTCTGCTTCTGGTAAATCAAAAGGTAATCTTTCACATTCTGCTAGAGAAGACATTAGAAAAACTAGAAACCCTATGGGCTGACGCCAAAGATTCCATCCCCCAAAACCATATTTGGACTGTGCCTCAATTATATCAACTGTACTTGAACTGTTAGATAATTATAGTCGATGATAGCATCACTGCTCCCATCGCTATTCCAAAACCGTACATGAAACCTAAGCTTCATACGGCTCCTCTATGGCCACAAAGAAATGTAAGGTAAGGACTAGTTTAGTATTATTGCTCTCCTTGGACCTTAGGTAAATACAATGTAAAGAGAGTTTGGAGGTTAGAGAGTCCTCAATTCGACCAATAAGATTCTGTCTGCTAGAATAAGAAAAAGCACTTCTGAATTGATCTCATCCCTTATAATGTATAATGAAAATAATCAAAATTTATCTTTGTTCAGCAATAACTTAATCCTTCAATCAAATACTAGTTCTGTTCATAAATAGAAAGATTTGGGCATTAGTTAATGAATCATGATAAGAATTCCCATATGCATATGTATGAAGAAAAAAATATTTTCTTATTATTCCCGTTTTATTCTTTATATATTATATTATCGTATTGCATTCTATTTGTCTTGTTCCTGTTCTTCTTTCTTAAAATCTTAAAACTAAAAAAAAAAAAAGGAAAGAAAATAAAGGATTAATTCGTTCTTGATAGTCATTTATTTAATCAGCGAATAGTAGCATACTCTAGATCGGAATCGTGGGGAAGTACTGCTTGATCATTTCTACCAACTTCAAGCCCTTATTATGATTCATTTTATGCAAAGTTTTATGCAAAAATCCCTTTCTTGATTCTTGATACCTTACATTATTCCCATTACTCATCCTTTGCGTACTTTGGTGTTCCTAACTGCCCACTTCTTTTTGATTGATCCCTAGTATAGTTATAAATACAGTTGATCTTTTGCATCCGCTTCAAGATATGATGACTAAGAAAATAATCTCAATCTTGGGGTAAACAACTTATGTTTACTTCAATTTTGTTCTTGTACCTAGGGAATGAGATTTTTATTGTTTTACTGCAAATTGAGGAGCAGTTTTGTTTCACTCATATAACTATCTGGTTTAACTCATCGAACTGAAATGTTAAAAAAGAAAGATTTTTTTCTTCTTTTATTTCATATTCATATTTCAATATTGAAATATATGAATTCTATATTCTATTTTATTGTATTTCAATTTATTTTTTCTCTCTTTTCTAGAAAAGAAAAGAGAGAAAAAAAGTTCATGTTCCAACGAATCACACGTAGAGATATTGCTAACACACATAGAGTTAATGGTATTTCATAACTAATCGATTGAGCTGTAGCTCGTAGACCACCTGAAAAGGAATACTTATTATTTGATCCATATCCTGACATAAGAAGACCAATGGGGACAATACTTGAAAAGGCAATCCATAAAAAAACACCTATACTGAGATCAGCTAAAACAAGGCGATATCCAAAAGGAATTACTAAATAACTTAGTAGAATTGATATAAACCCTATAGAAGGTCCGACCCTAAATAAACGAATATTACTTCTAGATGGAAGAAGATCCTCCTTCAAAAGTAGTTTGGTACCATCCGCTAAAGCTTGAATAATTCCTAAAGGGCCAGCATATTCAGGTCCAATACGTTGTTGTATTGCTGCAGATATTTTTCTTTCTAACCACACAATGACTAATACCCCCATTGTGATTCCTAAGACAAGGGTTAAAATGGGGACAAAAATCCATATGAGTCCATAAACTTCTTTTAAGGATTCTAATCTATAAAAAGAATTAATAATTTGTACTTCCGTCGTCATATCAATTATCATTTCAACGATCAACTTCTCCCATAATGATATCTATACTACCTAGTATCGTCATGATATCAGCCAATTTCATTCTTTTAACTAGCTGGGGAAGAATTTGCAAATTGATGAAACCGGGTGGACGAATTTTCCATCTCCAGGGGAAAACACTATTATCTCCTATTAAATAAATTCCTAATTCTCCTTTTGGGGCCTCTACCCTTACATAAAGTTCTTGTTTTAACAATTCAAAATTGGGTGAAAGTTTTTTAGTAATAAATCTATATTCAAAATTATTCCATTCGGAATTCTTTGTCCTATGAAAACGCCGGTTTTCTAAATTCTCATAAGGTCCTCCAGGAATTCCTTCTAGAGCCTGTTGAATTATTTTTATGGATTCTTGCATTTCACCGATTCTTACTAAATAACGAGCTAATGTATCGCCTTCTTTTTGCCATTTAACTTCCCAATCAAATTTATTGTAACACTCATAGCGATCAACTTTACGAAGATCCCATTGGATTCCAGAAGCTCGTAACATCGGTCCTGATAAACCCCAATTTATTGTTTCCTCCCCACCAATAATGCCCACTCCTTCAACTCGTTCCAAAAAAATGGGATTTCGCGTAATGAGTTTTTGATACTCAACAACTTCTGTTAAAAAAGAATCACAGAAATCAAAACATTTATCTATCCAGCCATAAGGTAAATCCGCAGCTACTCCTCCGATGCGGAAATAATTATGCATCATCCGCATACCTGTGGCGGCTTCGAATAGATCATATATTAATTCCCTCTCTCTTAAAATATAGAAAAAGGGAGTCTGTGCACCGATATCGGCCATAAAAGGACCAAGCCATAACAAATGGGAGGCTATACGGCTCAGTTCCAGCATAATAACTCTGATATAACTGGCCCTTTTAGGCACTTGAACACTTTCCAATCGTTCTGGTGCATTTACTGTTATTGCTTCTGTGAACATAGTAGCTAAATAATCCCAACGTGTTACATAGGGCAAATATTGTATAATTGTTCGGTTCTCCGCTATTTTTTCCATCCCTCTGTGTAAATAGCCTAATATAGGTTCACAGTCAATAACATCTTCACCATCCAGAGTAACGATCAGCCGAAGAACACCATGCATCGATGGGTGGTGAGGGCCCATATTAACTATTATAAAATTCTTTCTTGTAACCGGTACAGTCATATTTTTTTCCTTAAATCATTATTTCATGAATTTCTTAAAATGTAAAATCTAAAAAAAAAAGAATAACTGAATAACTGAACTAATAAAAAAATAATTAAAAAAGAACAAGGATAAATAATAAGAAAATAAGAAGAAACTCAAAGAATAAATTCAAAATTAATTAACGAGTTTTTGGTTCCCGAATATCTAACTGATCCATTAATTTCTTATAACGCACTTTATTCTTCTTTGACAAATAAGTCAATAATCGTTGACGTTTTCCCAGAATTATTCGCAGACCCCTTTGTGATAAAAAATCTATTTTGTGCAATTCTAAATGCGAAGTAAGTCTCCTTATCTTACTGGTGAAATGGAATACTTGAAATTCAACAGACCCACTATTTTCTTTTTTTTCTTCTTGTGTAATAACTGAGATGAATGAATCTTTGATCATAAATTTAAATTTCTATCTTTCTTTTCTGTTAATTTTACCAATCAAGAAAAATAATAATATTTATTATGCCAGTTGTTTTCATCTAGTATACATCAAAATTGGATTTCATTCATATACTACTTTGGTTTTTTATTTATGTGGTTTATGTTTTTATGTTTTGTATATTTGGATTAAATATACAAAACATATATGTATTCACGAAAGAGAACAATTTCTTTTTTTACTTAAAAGAATTCCGCTCTTCCTAGTGAAAATTGATACACTATGAAATCAGCATCATGTATTAGAATATTACACAGTGTATATGTTTCGGCTTTCATCTACCAAATATGTTACATGATATGTAGGAAATCCACTATAAATTTTTTTCATTTTTCATTGGAATTGAATTCATTCTGAATTGTGAATACATATGTATTCTTGACATACTGAAACGACTGCTGTTATTGGTATCAAACCAATAGCGATTCATACAAGCTACATCTTCTAATCGATAATTGGGCCAAAGAAACAATTTGAATTTAATGAAATTTTTTCTATCTGTATTAATATGTTTGTCCTCATTCAAAAATCGCCCACAGTTTCTTATTTTGTTTTCATTGCAAAATCTTGGATTTTTATCCACAACATTAAAATTCTGGGAATTGAAACAAATTCGAATTCGAAATTCTCTACGACGTCTGGGAGATAGAATATTTTCAGGAACAAGTAAATCATAATGATTTTTGTCTCCACTCAAAAATATGTTGCTGTGTCGTGCAATGGGTTTTTCAAAACCCCTTTTCTCCATATATCTTTTTTTTGTGTATTTCTTATTTGTTTGGTGCTTCTTATTATCGACCAATGAGATATCCATAGTTTGATATATAATAAATCTTTCGTCCCTTCGTATAGATAGACAAATTGGTTCAATAATAAATATTCCCTTTCTTATCAATTCTGCAAGAACTAGGTCCTTTTGAATCAGCATTTCGTTTAGATCTATTTCACCTCTTTGAATCGAAAATATAGCAATTTCCTTTGGATTTATCAGTCTAAGTAGGAGACAATATACCTTGATATTCTTCATTATTTTATTATTTAAGAGATCAGCCCATCTTAGTTGAAAAAGGAAATATTTTTTCAAAAATAAATCTAGTTCCATTTCATTCTTGCTCTTATATTGATATTGTTTTTTTTTTATTTTTAATCTTGCATAATCTTCTTCAACATCTTTTTTATTTTTTTGTTTTAGTAGATTCCATACAAGATTCCTTTGGACCTGTTGTTCGTTTTCTTCCTGCTTGAAATTTCCTAATTCAAGATCTTTTTTTTTATTAGATGATTTTTTTTGATTTACATTAATGTTTTTACTTTTTTCATTTCTAGAAAAAGAAAAAAAGAGTGATTTGATTGGGATGATCCAAGGTTGAATTTTATATACATCAAAAAGTAGCACAAATTCTGGGAAGAACCAAGTTTCTAGATTGGATATAGTATCATGATTTGATGCGGTATCATATAACCTTTCTTTATTCATTCCCATGCAATCAAAAAAGTTTCTTTTTTGATTGCATGGTTTGATCTCTTGATAAATTGTAGGATAAAAAAGATCTTTTTTTTCCATTTTTTTTAAATTTTTAATTTCAGTCTTAGTATCTTTTTGAATCTTGATGCCATCGGTCCAGATATCAATATTCTTTAGAAAACAAAGATGAAGAATTCTACAATCAAAATATTTTCTATCCAAATCTATATTCCTATCATTTGTGTTCCTATCAATAAGATATCCTTTTTCTAGATAATCATTACTAGGTATACTTACCAATACATAAAATGATTCAGGTTTCGATGTATTGAAATGATATGGAATTTCTTGGTCCCCATTTCTTTCTAATGTTGATCCAGAAATGTATAAATTAGAGAGGCTTATGTATTTATATGATAAAAGATCATATCTGTAATGTTTTTTCCATTTGTCTTTTTGACTCATAAAGGAATTTACTGCATAGTCATTTTTATTCATGGAATAAATGAATTGGTATTTTTTATATAAATCCAATTGGTTTGATTCCTTGTTTTGAATCATACAATTTTTATTGATTCTATTTCGCAATTCTTTAGGTACTAATCGAGACCTTTTTTTTTGAGATAAATCATATTGATAATGCCCTTTTAACCAGTTTTTCCATTCGTTCACTACATACGTATGAATTTTATTATGTCTTGATTTGGAATTAAATATTCCGTGTATCATAAAATAGTCTTTTAAATTATCCTTAAAAAAAGGATAGCTCCCTTCATATTGAAGTACAGGTCTCAAATGATACTTATTAAGTAATTGGTTTTGTGATATTTTGTAAAAAACATATGCTTGGGACAGGGAAGATAAGTTCCAATAAGTATTGGAATTTTGATTGATATTAGCAGTATTATCAGTATTTGAAAACAATTTTTTTATAGTCAAAATAGAATTCATTGTATTTTGATTTGTTTCATCAATTCCTTCTTGTTCTTTATTTATTTCATTGTTGTAAATAGATTTATTAAAGATCTTTTTTGTTGATTCAAAGAAAAGTTGTGCATTTATCTTAGAAATGGTAATGGTACATAGCAAAATATCTATGTATATTTTTTCAATGAATGATTTGATAAAGTAGTGTGATTTACGCATTAATCGGATATTTTTCCTTTTTAATATTTTCCAAATATGTTTCTGTGATCCCGATCTTTTATTATCATAAATTAGAACTATTTCTTTTTTTTTCTTGTCTTTTGCGGTTCGTTCAATTTGATTCCTTATTTTGATTGTCTTATCAGAAAGATCTTTCATTCTTCTTTCTATTAGTGAATAATTTAACCAATTCATCGTTCGATTGAGAACTGACGATTCGCGAAGAATCTTATTATTTCTTTTGAAATCTTTTTTATTTTCGTTCGGTTCATATACTTTTTCCTTCCTCAATTCAAATAAGAAATTTGGATTTACTTTCTCCAGTTTTTTCATTATTAGTTTGATAACTCGAACTATTTTGATGACTCCTTCTGTTTCTTCTTTTCTAACTCTTAGAAAGGGTTTATTTAAAGATTTTAGAACTTGTAAAAATCCCTTTTTCACTTTTTTTTTTCTTTTTTGAAGTTCTTTATAAATAGGTTCAAAAAAAAAAGGTCGTTTTCGGCGAGAACCAAAGGGAAGTTCCGCTTCCATTCCCCAGACTGTTAAAAAACAAAAATTTGTTTTTTTCTCTTTTTTTTTCATTAGATTTCTATGATGAGATCGTGCCTTAGATTTTCTCCAAGGTTTTAGACAAAAAGGATATAGAATTTTTATCTGAATACCATCTATTAACCAATCTTGGGGAAACTCTTTTTCTGATAATTGAACACCATTATAGGTGCATTTAATATGCATTTCTCTATTCCATTCCTTAAGATCCTCGTCCCACTCGGGAACTTGGAATAATAACATACGAAAAATATTTTTGGCTATTATTAATGAAGGTAATATAATGTATTTTCTAAGAAAAGATTGGGTTACTAACATCAAGCCTCTTATTACTTGAGTAAATATAAAGTTATCCCAAGTTTCTGATATTTTTATCAGTTCATTTTTATATATTTTGTCCTCTTTCTCCTTTCCTTCTTTTGTATCTTCATTTTCAAAATAGGAAATTTTTAGTTCTGATTCTTGTTCTCTGCCCATCCAATTCCTAAAAATGAGATTCTTCATTTCGTTGATATAAAAAAACGAAAAAAAAGATGTTTTGTCTAGACGATCCAAAAAAAGTGGGGAATGTACATTTACTTGAAAGAGATTCCAAATAACTGTTTTACGTCTTTGAGCGCGCATGGATCCTTTGATTAGATTGCGGCGAAAATCCGATTGTTTTGAGTAACGTATAAAAAACACCTCTCCCCTTTGACCATCATTTTTATAAGTGTTACTCATATTTTGAATACTAGAAATAGAATTGGTATTCTGATCATTAGAATTAGAAATTCTCACACGTTTGGCTCTTCTTGAATGAATCGCAAAATCTTCTTCCTCCAATACTTCTTCATTTTCTTCTTCCTCTTCTTCCAACAAATTCTCGGCTAATTTGTATGACCATCGAGAAACCTTTTTACTGACTTCTTCTATTCTAATTCCAACAGATTTCTTTTTCATTTTTTTTTGATCTTTTGTATGTGTTGTAATTACATCAAATACAAATTGCAAATATTTTGCTTGACTTTCTGAATCAATTCCCTTTTCTTCTGTAGAATTCAAAAATGATTGACGGTGAAGTTTTACGGAATCATTAAGAAGTAGATCATGAATCTTATTTATAAAAAAAAATTCTACTAAATCTTCTGTATCTGTATAAGTATTCATGATTGCGCGTGAATAGAATTTTTTTCTCATTCCTCGATATAGTCCGTTGAGAAAAGGATCATATGCTTTTGGCAAGCATTTTATTTTTTTTTCATCATCACATAATATGGTTCTTTTTTCAAGCATATCCAGACTAGGGAATCCCTCATCTTTTTCTAGAATTTTGATTCGGCTTCTCAATTCATTGTTCAAATTGCGCTTTTTTTTTTCATTAGTATAAATCCAAGAATTATAAAGATCTTCGTCGTATAGTTTTTCTATTATGTACAAAGAAATTCTTTGTTCTAGCATTTCCGAAAAAGTCGATAAACTGGGTGGATATGTAAAGGATATTGTTTGTTTCCCATCACTTGTACATGTAAAAAAAAAAAATTGTGACATTTCATTGCGTAAAGCATTTTCTAATTTAGGATTTTTTATATATCGTAATGGACGATTCCATCGTTTATAATCGAAAAGAAAAGAGACAAAAGTTTTTTCAACCCTTATTTTGTCCAGATCCTCCTTTTCTTCCGAACAAAGGTTTTCTTCGGTGGATCCCTCTTGTTCCTGTTTAGTCTCCTTCATTTCGTAAGTTGTTTCTACATCGCTTTCTTCCGTTTCTGAGGTTTCTTTCTCTTTCAGTTTCTTAGTGACAATAGGCGACGGCATTCTGCC